TGTGGATATATTTCACAAATAGTATTGATATTTTACGATTATTATATATTTATTTTAAATTTTCTTCTTTTAATTATTTGTGTTTTAATTAGTGTTGCTTTTTTAACTTTATTAGAACGAAAGGTGTTAGGTTATATTCAGATTCGTAAAGGACCTAATAAAGTTGGATTTTTAGGAATTCCTCAACCTTTTAGTGATGCTATTAAATTGATTTGTAAGGAACAACCAATTCCTATTATATCAAATTATTTATTTTATTATTTTTCTCCTGTTTTTAATTTAATGATTTCTTTAGTTATTTGGGTTATTTTTCCTTATATAACATATATATGTTCTTTTTCTTATGGATTTTTATTTTTTTTATGTTGTACTAGATTAAGAGTTTATACTGTAATAATTGCTGGTTGGTCTTCTAATTCTAATTATTCTTTACTTGGTTCATTACGTTCTGTAGCTCAAACAATTTCTTATGAAGTAAGATTAGCTTTAATTATTTTGTCTTTAATTATTTTAATTGGTGGATTCAATTTAGTTGATTTTATAAATTATCAAATTTTTTGCTGATTTATTATTATTTCTTTTCCTTTGTTTTTATCTTGTTTTGCTTCTTGTTTAGCAGAAACTAATCGTACTCCTTTTGATTTTGCTGAAGGTGAATCTGAATTAGTTTCTGGATTTAATATTGAGTATGGTTCTGTTAGATTTACTTTAATTTTTTTGGCTGAATATACTAGAATTGTTTTTATAAGAATACTTTTAACTTTAATTTTTTTGGGAGGAAATTTTTATTCTTTTACATTTTTTTTGAAGCTTGCTTTTTTATCATTTTTATTTATTTGAGTTCGTGGAACTTTACCCCGTTTTCGTTATGATAAATTAATATATTTAGCTTGAAAGATTTTTTTACCATTATCTTTAAATTTCTTGATTTTTTTTATTGGTTTAAAAATTTTATTAAATTCATTAATTTAATTAAATTTTTTTAGAATTTTTAAGCTAATAGAAGAGTTAAACTTCTAGTTTTATGTTTTCAAAACATATGCTTTTCCTAAGCTAATTAACTATAGTTTATTTTTAATTAATATATCTCATATATTAGCTATATGGATATTAATAATAAAGTACAAAAAGTAAATAATGGTTAAAATTTGTCCTGTTATAATATATGGTTCTTCTACTGGTCGTTTACCAATTCATGTTAATAGGCAAACTACTACAACTATGATTCAGAATATAATTTGGTTAATTGGATAAAATTGAATTCCTCGAAAAGGTGTTTTGTTATAAAATGGTAGGATTATTAAAATTCTAATTGATAAAAATAATGCAATTACCCCTCCAAGTTTATTCGGGATTGATCGCAAAATTGCATAAGCAAATAGAAAGTATCATTCTGGTTGAATATGAACAGGAGTTACAAGAGGGTTTGCAGGTACAAAATTATCTGGATCTCCTAGTAAATAAGGAGTTGATAGGCATAATATAATTAATAATGATGTTATAAATACAAATGTGATTGAGTCTTTAAAGGTGAAATATGGATGGAATGGGATTTTTTCTACATCACTATTTATTCCTAATGGATTATTTGATCCTGTTTGATGTAAAAAAAATAAATGAATTATTCTTAAGGCTGCGATAATAAAAGGTAGAACAAAATGAAATGTAAAAAAACGATTTAATGTTGCATTATCAACTGCAAATCCCCCTCAGACTCATTGAACTAAATCAGTACCTAAGTAAGGGATTGCTGATAATAAATTTGTAATTACTGTTGCTCCTCAAAAAGATATTTGACCTCAAGGTAAAACGTAACCTATAAATGCAGTTGCTATAACTATAAATAAAATAATGGTTCCAATTATTCATGTATATATATATATATAAGATCCATAATAAATTCCTCGTCCAATATGTAGAAAAATACAAATAAAAAATATAGATGCTCCATTTGCATGTAATGTTCGAATAATTCATCCATTATTTACATCTCGACAAATATGAATTACTCTTCTAAATGCTATTTCAATATTTGATGTATAGTGTATAGCTAAAAATAATCCAGTTACAATTTGAATTATTAAACATAATCCTAATAATGACCCAAAATTTCATCAGAATGAAATATTTGTTGGGGCTGGTAAATCAACTAATGAATTATTAATAATTTTAATTAATGGGTGCTTTAATCGTAAGGGTTTATTCATTGGTTTAATAATTATTTTATTTTACGAATAGGTCCTTGACTAATATTAGTAATTTTAACAACTGCTACTAAAACTAAAAATAAATAAATTATTATTATTATTGTAATAATAAATGTTGGATTATTATATAATTTTAATAGAGATATTGTTATTTCTTGAGTATTAATTAATTGATTAATATTTATTGTTTCTGAATTTTTAAATCAATCTAGTAATATTATTTTGTCAAGTAGTCAGAATATTGATATAATAATAATTCATATGATTGAAGTTCAAATTATAGTAGTTGATTTAATTTGAAATATTTCATTTGATGCAATTCTTGTGATATAAATAAATAAGACTAATATACCACCTAAAAATGTTAAAAATAAGATGTATGATAATCAAAATCTTTCTATAATTGTTCCTGTAATTAATCCAATAAAAAGAGTTTGAAAAATAATCAATAATATTATTGATATTGGATGTGTTAATTTAATAAAATTAATATTTATTGTATTAGATATTGATAAAATTATTATTTTTAACATTTCAGGGGTTAGTTTATGAAAATATTAGTTTTGGGGACTTAAGATAGAGAAATTTCTCTACCCCTGAAGTTTTAAAAGTGGGGCTTGTTCTTGTTTCCGGTTTACAAGACCGGCGTTTTTTTTAAACTATTAAAACTAATGTTTATTTTTTCTATTTTTACTTCATTATTAATTTATTTTTCTGGTGTTTATGTTTTTTCTTCTAAACGAAAACATTTATTGATGGTTTTATTAAGATTAGAGTATATTGTTCTTTCTTTATTTTTATTAATTGTTATTTTTTTAATTAATTTTAATTTTGACTATTTTTTTCCTGTTATTTTTTTAGTTTTTTCTGTTTGTGAAGGTGCTTTAGGTTTATCTATTTTAGTTTCTATAATTCGTTCTCATGGAAATGATTTTTTTAGTTCTTTTGGTTTATCTTTATGTTAAAGTATTTACTTATAATTGTTTTTTTGATTCCTCTTTGTTTAATTAATAGTTTTTGATGATTGGTTCATTCAATAATATTTTTGTTTAGTTTTCTTTTTATAATTTGTTTTTATTCTTATTCTGATTTTAATATAGTTGGTTATTATTTTGGTTTTGATTATTTTTCTTTTAGTTTAATTTTATTAAGTTTTTGGGTTTGTTCTTTGATAATTACTGCTAGAAGTTCAATTTATATTTCTTATTATCATTCTAATTTTTTTGTTTTTATAGTTTTGTTTTTAATAGTTATGTTATTTTGTTCATTTTCTAGATTGAATTTACTTTCTTTTTACATTTTTTTTGAAGCTAGACTTATTCCTACTTTACTTTTAATTTTGGGTTGAGGTTATCAGCCTGAACGTCTTCAGGCTGGTGTTTATCTTATTTTTTATACTTTATTTGCTAGATTGCCTTTGCTTTTGATTTTGATTCATGTTTATAAATTAATTGGAACTCTTTATTTTCCTTTGTTTATTGATTTTGGTTCTTATTATTTTATATTTTATGTTTTTATAATTTTGGCTTTTTTAGTGAGGATACCAATATTTTTAGTTCATCTTTGGTTACCTAAGGCTCATGTTGAGGCTCCTATTTCTGGTAGAATGATTTTGGCTGGTGTATTGTTGAAGCTTGGTGGTTATGGTATTTTTCGTGTTATAAAGGTTATTACTTTTCTAGGCATAAAATTTAATTATTTTTGATTATCTTTGGGATTATTTGGTGGTGTTGTTATTAGATTTATTTGTTTTCGTCAAGTTGATTTAAAGTCTTTAATTGCTTATTCTTCAGTTGCTCATATAAGAATAGTTATTGCTGGTTTAATAACTATAAATTGATGGGGTTGTTTAGGTTCTTTATGTTTAATAGTTGGTCATGGTTTATGTTCATCTGGTTTATTTTGTTTATCAAATATTATTTATGAACGTTTAGGTAGTCGTAGATTATTAATTAATAAAGGAATAATTAATTTAATGCCTAGAATATCTCTTTGATGATTTTTATTGAGATCATCAAATATGGCTGCTCCTCCTTCATTAAATTTATTTGGTGAGGTTGGTTTATTAAATAGAGTTATTTCATGATCATTATTTACCTTTTTGGCATTAATTTTTTTATCCTTTTTTAGAGCTGTATATACATTATATATATATTCATATTCTCAACATGGTTTATATTATTCTGGTGTTTATACTTGTTCTTTAGGTTATTTTCGAGAATACCATCTTTTATTTTTACATTGATTTCCTTTAAATATTTTATGTTTAAGGGGTGAATATTTTTTTATTTAATGTTGCTTAAATATTTTAATATAAAATGTTGTTTTGTGGTATCAATGATATGAATTTTTCATTTTAGGCTGTGTATTTATTATCTATTTGTGTTTTAAGTTTTCTTTTTTTGTTTTTTTTTAGAACTTTAATTTTTATTTTTGGTGTTTACTATTTAATTATTGATTATAGAGTTTTTATTGAGTGGGAGTTGTTTAATTTAAATGGTTCAATAGTAGTTATGACTTTAATTATTGATTGAATATCTTTAATTTTTATATCTTTTGTTATATATATTTCATCATTAGTTATTTATTATAGAGAGGATTATATAAGAGGTGAAAAAAATATTAATCGTTTTATTATTATTGTATTAATGTTTATTCTTTCGATAGTTTTTTTGATTATTAGACCAAATTTAATTAGAATTTTGTTGGGTTGAGATGGTTTAGGTCTAGTTTCTTATTGTTTAGTTATTTATTATCAGAATGTAAATTCTTATAATGCTGGTATATTAACTGCTTTATCAAATCGTGTTGGTGATGTTTCTATTTTAATTTCAATTGCTTGAATATTAAATTTTGGTGGTTGGAATTATTTATATTATTATGATTTTATTATTGATTCTTTTGAGATAAAGTTTATTACTATATTAGTTATTTTAGCTGCAATAACTAAGAGAGCTCAAATTCCTTTTTCTTCTTGATTACCTGCAGCTATGGCTGCACCTACTCCGGTTTCTGCTTTGGTTCATTCTTCAACATTAGTAACTGCTGGTGTTTATTTATTAATTCGTTTTAGTCCAATATTGAGTATTTATAATTTTGGTTGATTTTTATTATTAATTGGTTGTATAACAATATTTATGGCTGGTCTTGGTGCTAATTTTGAGTATGATTTAAAAAAGATTATTGCTCTTTCTACTTTAAGACAACTTGGTTTAATAATAAGAATTTTGGGTATAGGTTATCCTAAGCTTGCTTTTTTTCATTTATTAGCTCATGCTTTATTTAAGGCTTTATTATTTATATGTGCAGGTTCAATAATTCATAATTTGAATGATTCTCAAGATATTCGTTTTATGGGTTTAATTGTAAATTTTATACCTTTGACTTCAGTTTGTTTTAATGTTTCAAGATTATCTTTATGTGGTATACCATTTCTTGCTGGTTTTTATTCTAAGGATTTAATTTTGGAGATAGTTTGCTTGAGATGGGTAAATTTATTAGTTTTTTTTTTATTTTTTATTTCTACTGGTTTAACAGCTTCTTATTCATTCCGTTTGTTTTATTACTCTATATTTGGTGATAATAATTATTATTCTTCATTTTCTTTTAATGATAATAGTTATTATATTTCTTTTGGTATAATTTCTTTATTATTTGTTGCTGTGTTTGGAGGAAGATTACTATCTTGATTAATTTTTCCTGTTCCTTATGTTATTGTATTGCCTTACTATTTAAAGTTTTTAACTATTATTGTGGTTTTATTAGGTTCCTATTTAGGTTATATTATTTCTTCTTTAGAATTTTCTTTAAATTTGTTTTCTTTAATTATATTACCTTTTGTTAGATTTTTTGGTTCTATGTGATTTATACCTTTTATTTCTACTAAATTAATTGAGTATTTTCCTTTAAAGTTTGGTTATTATTCATCTAAGTCTTTAGATTATGGTTGAGGTGAGTTGTTTGGTGGTCAAGGTTTATATAGCTTGTTTATTTATTTTATTAACTATATTCAAGGTTGATATGATTTAAATTTCAAAATTTATCTTTTGACTTTTGTTTTTTGAATATTTATTTTATTTATATTTTTTTTATTTTACCTAGATAGCTTATTTGAAGAGTTTGACATTGAAGATGTTAGGGAAATATTTTTATTTTTAGGTGAATTTATAAATAATTTTTATTATTTTTACAGTGAAAATGTAATGTTTTATTTAAACTATATAAATTAGAAATGTTAACGGAATTTAACCGCTAATATAATAAGTTAGCAGCTTATATATTGGCTTTACATTTCCTTAATTGGAACTTAAATTTGTTCATTTATATTATTAACAGTAATATGCCTCTTTTTGGCTTCAATTAAAGGGTAAGGGTATATTTACCATTATTCCAGGTCGAAACTGGATGCAATATTTCGCTTCTTACTCTATTAAGGCTAATTGATTTAGTATCAATACTTTTTGAATGCAACCCAAATGTTATTATTAACTATAACCCTAATTTGCTCATTCTAATATTCCTTTATTTCATTCATAATATAGTCCTCCAAGTAGAACTATAATAAAAAATATTGTTGATTTTGTTCAGATTATAATATTTGATGTTTTAAAGATAATTACAATTGGTAAAATTAATGCAATTTCTACATCGAAAATTAGGAAAATTACTGCAATAAGAAAAAATTGTAAGGAGAATGGTATTCGAGCTGATCTTTTTGGGTCAAATCCACATTCAAATGGTGATCTTTTTTCTCGGTCATTAATTAATTTTTTTGAAAATATTATTGCAATTAACACTACAATTATTGGGATAATTAAACTAATTATGATTCTTGTAAATAAAGTTAAAATTTTTTTTCTTGATTATATCAATCTTTCTGATTGGAAGTCAATTGTACTATTTATACTAGAAAAAATTTATCTACCTCATCAATAGATTGAAATATATAGGAATAGTCATACAACATCAACAAAATGTCAATATCATGCTGCGGCTTCAAATCCAAAGTGGTGATTAGGTGAGAATTGATTTTTTGATTGTCGTATTAAACATGTTAATAAAAATATTGTTCCAATAATGACGTGTATTCCATGGAATCCAGTTGCAATAAAGAATGTTGATCCATAAACTGCATCAGCAATAGTAAAAGGTGCTTCTCAATATTCATATGCTTGTAATATAGTAAAATAAAATCCTAGAGTTACTGTAAAAAATAATCCTTGTATAACTTGGGTATGATTAGATTCTATTAATCTATGATGAGCTCATGTTACTGTTACTCCAGATGCTAATAGAATTGCAGTATTAAGAAGTGGAATTTGTATAGGGTTAAATGGTTGAATTCCTATTGGTGGTCAAATTATACCTAATTCAATGGTGGGGGCTAATCTTCTTCTAAAAAATGCTCAAAAGAAAGATAAAAAGAATAATACTTCTGATGCAATAAATAAGATTATTCCTCATCGAAGTCCAATTGAAACAAATTCGGTATGTAATCCTTGATAAGTTCCTTCTCGAATAATATCTCGTCATCATTGAATTATTGTGAGTGATGTAATTGTAATTCCAATAATAAATAAATTTATATTAAATAAATGAAATCATTTTGCTAATCCTGATACTAATACTATAGCTCCAATTGCTCCTGTTAATGGTCATGGTCTATAATCTACTAAATGGAATGGATGATTTAAGTGTTTTGTTAACATAAGTTTAATAAACTTCTCTTGAATATAGAGTTCTTAAAATTGAGAATACATATGCTTGAATTATAGCTACTGCTGATTCTAGAATTAATAATAATATTTGACCAATAATTAATAATTGAAGTAATCTTATTGATATAGAAGGTCCTGTATTTCCTATTAGTGTTAATAGCAGATGTCCAGCAATTATATTAGCTGCTAATCGTACTGCTAAAGTTCCTGGTCGGATTATATTTCTGATTGTTTCAATTAATACTATAAATGATATTAGTGCTGGTGGTGTACCTTGAGGTACTAGGTGTGAAAATATATGGTTTGTATTTATAATTCATCCAAATAATATAAATCTTATTCATAATGGTAATGCAATTGAGAATGTTAATACTATATGTCTAGTTCTTGTGAAAATATAAGGGAATAAACCTATGAAATTATTAAATAACATTATAATGAATAATGAAATAAAAATAAATGTTGTTCCATTAAATGAATTATTTCCTAGGAGTGTTTTAAATTCATTATGTAATGTTATTGTTAATTTATTTCATAGAATATTAATTCGTGAAGGTAATAGTCAATATATTCAAGGAATAAATATAATTCCTAAAAATGTTCTAGATCAATTTAATGATAAATTAAAGATATTAGTTGAAGGATCAAAAGTTGAAAATAAATTTGTTATCATTTTCAGTTTATAAATTTTTTTGTAAGTATGTCTTCTTTTTTTTTAAAGAATGAAGGTTTATATGAGAAAAAATTTATTTGATTAAATAAAATTAAAATAATTGAAAATAAAATAAATAGTGAGAATCATATAATAGGTGATATTTGAGGGATAAAGTTTAAACTTTCATCAGAAGTAATTGTTAATTTACTATTTTTTGGTTTAAGAGACCATTACTTACTTTCAGTCATCTGATGTTCAAGGTGTACTAACTGAATAGCAATTTTAGATTGACATTCTAATGTTATGATTTAACTAACTCCTTAAATTATTTTAGATAATCATTTAATAAATATATTGACTGAAGTTCTTTCAATTACAATTGGTATAAATCTATGGTTTGCTCCACAAATTTCAGAACATTGACCGAAAAACACACCAGGACGATTAATTGTGAATCTTCTTTGGTTTAGTCGTCCTGGTGTAGCATCAATTTTAATTCCTAGTGTTGGTACTGTTCATGAATGTAAGACATCTGAGGCACTAGTTAATAATCGAACTTCAGTATTTATTGGTAAAATAGTTCGGTTATCTACATCAAGTAGACGGAATCCATTAAATTTTAAATCTATTTCTGGAGTTATATAGGTATCAAATTCTACATTGATGAAGTCTGAATATTCATAACTTCAATATCATTGTCGTCCAATTGTTTTGATTGTAATTAATGCATCAGATGAATCATCAAGTAAATATAATAATCGTAGTGATGGTATTGCAATAAAAATTAATGTGATAGATGGTAGGGCAGTTCAAATTGTTTCAATTAAATGTCCATGTAATATATTTCGGTTAATGTAGTTAATGTTAAATATATAAATTAGTGAATATCCAACAATTACTGTAATTATTAGTAATACAACTATAGTATGGTCATGGAAGAATGATAATTGTTCTATTATAGGTGAAGCTCTATCTTGTAGGGATAAATTTGATCATGTTGCCATAAGGTTAATTATTTTAATAAAAGGTTAATCCTTTATTTTTAGAGCTTAAATCTAATGCATTATTCTGCCATATTAAAATCTAATAATTAAAGGTAGTTCTGAATATCTATGTTCTGCAGGTGGATTATTTTGTAATCATTCTGTTGAGCTTCTTATATTTTCTCTAAATATAATTGTTCGATTAGAAATTATTCTTTCTCATATGATAATAATAAATATAATAATTCCAATAATTGAAATCATTGATCCAATTCTAGATAATACATTTCATGATGAATATGCATCTGGATAATCAGAATATCGTCGGGGTATTCCCGCTAATCCAAGGAAATGTTGTGGGAAAAAGGTTAAATTTACTCCAATAAATATAATTGAAAATTGAATTTTTAATCAGGTGTTATTTAATCTTAATCCTGTGAATAAAGGATATCATTGAATAATACCTCCTATAATTGCAAATACTGCTCCTATGGATAATACATAATGGAAATGTGCAACAACATAATATGTATCATGTAAAATAATATCAAGTGATGAGTTGGCTAAAACTAATCCTGTTAAACCACCAATTGTGAATAGAAAAATAAATCCTAATGCTCATAGAAGGGTTGGATTAAAGTTTAATTTTGTTCCATATAGAGTTGCTATTCATCTGAATACTTTAATTCCTGTTGGTACTGCAATAATTATTGTTGCTGATGTAAAATATGCTCGTGTATCTACATCTATTCCTACAGTGAATATATGATGTGCTCAAACAATAAATCCTATAAGTCCAATTGATAATATTGCATAAATTATTCCTAATGTACCGAATGATTCAATTTTTCCACTTTCTTGACAAACAATATGGGAAATAATTCCAAATCCTGGTAGAATTAAAATGTATACTTCTGGATGACCAAAAAATCAAAATAAATGTTGATATAAGATTGGATCACCTCCACCTGCGGGATCAAAGAATGATGTATTTAAGTTTCGGTCAGTTAATAGTATTGTAATAGCTCCAGCTAATACTGGTAATGATAATAGTAGTAGAATGGCTGTAATGGCTACTGATCATACAAATAAAGGAGTTTGATCAAGTGTTATACTTTCTGATCGTATATTAATTGCTGTTGTAATAAAATTTACTGCTCCTAAAATTGATGAAATACCTGCTAAGTGTAATGAAAAGATTGCTAAGTCTACAGATGACCCCCCGTGTGCAATGGCTCCTGCAAGTGGAGGGTAAACTGTCCATCCTGTGCCAGCCCCATTATCTGCTATAGAGGACATGAGAAGTAGGGTTAATGATGGTGGTAATAATCAAAATCTTATATTGTTTATTCGTGGGAATGCTATATCTGGTGCTCCAATTATTAATGGTACAAGTCAATTTCCAAATCCTCCAATTATAATTGGTATAACTATAAAAAAAATTATAACAAAAGCGTGGGCTGTAATAATTACATTATAAATTTGATCATCTCCAATTATTGACCCAGGTTGACCAAGTTCAGCTCGAATAATTATTCTTATTGATGTTCCTACTATTCCAGCTCATGTTCCGAATATAAAATATAATGTGCCAATGTCTTTATGATTTGTTGAGAATATTCATTTATTCGGTAAGATGGCTGAATATTAGGTGGTAGACTGTAAATCTATTTATGGGAATTATTTCTCTCTTATCATAAGGTTTTATATTCAAATATGATTCTAGACTGCAATTCTAGAGGTGTAAAAAATTTTACTAAGGCCTAAAAGTTCTTTCTTTTAATTATAACTTTGAAGGTTATTAGTTTGTTTAACTTAAGGCCTTAGTAAAATAAAATTAAGATTGATGTTATTATCATTCCTATTGTTGAAAATATAACCATTGTTGGTAAAATATTATTAATTTTTTTGTTTTTAATATTTATGGATCAAGAATTTTCTGTGTAGGATATAATTAATGCGGAAAATCTAATTCGTAGATAATAGTATAATGTAACTATTGTTATTATAACTATGATTAATATAATTCTTGTTATGTTTATTTCTATTATTGATTGGATAACTATTCATTTAGGTAAGAATCCAATAAACGGTGGTAATCCTCCAATTGAAAGTAAGGATAGTATTATTATAAATTTAATTTCTATTTTTACACTATTTATTGAGTAGATTTGATTTAAAAAGAATAAATTTATTTCCCTAAAAATTAAAACTAAGATTAATCTTAAAATAGAATAAATGATGAAGTAAATTTCTCAGGTGTTTTCTCTTGAAATTATTGCTCTGATTATTCATCCGATGTGTCTAATGGATGAATATGCTATAATATGTCGGAGTGATGTCTGATTTAATCCTCCTATTGCTCCAATAAAAATTCTAAAAATTACAATGAAAAAAATAAAATTTCTTAATTGGATACAGTATGATAAAACTAATATTGGAGCAATTTTTTGTCATGTTATTAATGTAATACAATTTAATCACTTAGATGCTCCTATAACTTCTGGAAATCAAAAGTGAAAAGGAGCAGCACCTATTTTTAATAGTAATCTTGATCTAATTATTATTCCAGGTATTATTTTTCTTTCCCATCACATGGGATATTCTATTTGAATTAATAGAATTGAAAATAATAGTATTGTTGATGCTATTGCTTGGATAATAAAGTATTTAATTGATGATTCATTTATTATTTTATTTTTATTATCTGTTAGTATGGGAATAAAAGATAGTAAGTTGATCTCTAGTCCTATTCAAACTCCAATTCATGAGTTTGATGAAATGGACAGGATCGTTCCTATCATTAATGTTGATAGGAAAAGAAGTTTTGTTGAGTTGTTGTTCATTAAAAAGGAGAGGATTTATACCTCTATAAATGGGGTATGAACCCATTAGCTTGGTTAGCTTACCTTTCTATATTTTAGTGTATGATGCACATTAATTTTTGATATTAAAGGGAGTAGTTTAATTCTACTTAATATAATTTAATGAAGGTAATTTATTTACTTAATTTACCCTATCAAGATAATCCTTTAATCAGGCACTTCATTTTTTTTTATTTTATATACAAATTGAAAGTTTTTTTTTTGTTTTTTGTTTTATATATTTTACTTTATAGGTGTACAATTTTTATATTTTTATTGAGTATTTTTGTGTTTTTAATATAAATAATTTATATATTATATATTATATTTAATTTAATATAGTATTATAAAGTTATATTTATTAATCAATAATTGATTATAATAAATGCATATATTTATCAAAAATTATAGCTACTTATTTGCTTAAAGAGAATAGGTATTATATAATAATATATTTATATTTATTTAATTGATCATTTTACATTATTATTATTATTATTATATAATAATATATTTATATTTATTTAATTGATCATTTTATATTATTAATATCATTATTATATAATAATATATTTATATTTATTTAATTGATCATTTTACATTATTATTATTATTATTATATAATAAAAAATTACATTACTATATGTATTTATATTATTTAATCTTTCTTTTATAAATAAAAAAAAAAAGAAAGATTAAATATACATATAGTATAAAACACATTTATTGAAATATTAGTACCATATTTATCTATTTATATATAATGAAGAAGTTGTTGTTGTTCAACGGTAGTACTATTCTGATTTTTTTTGTATTAATATTGTTAAATTTAATGTTTATTCTATATTGATTTAATTTTTATTAAAAATATCTTTTAAGAATTATTTTTTTTTGTTAAATTTTGAAAATGAAAGTTTTATTCTTGCTTATTTATTTATTTTTTCTTTATATTATATGTAAGTTTTGTGATACTAAATGTTCTTTTTGCAGTAATTTAATTTATTAATCAAGTTATTTTGGAACTAGTAATTGAAAAAGTATCAGCATATTTCGTGCCAGCAGCTGCGGTTATACGATTGATACAATTAAATATTTTTGGTTATACAGTTATTAGGATTTTTGAGTAAAAAATTTAAATTTTTAAGGTGAAATTTTTTTTTAAAAAAGATTATTCTTTTTATGAATCTGTGAAATTTAATTAATAAACTAGGATTAGATACCCTATTATTTTGGATGTTAATTTTGTTTACCTGGGTAGTAATAGTTAATTTCTTGAAACCCAAAGAATTTGGCGGTATTTTATTCCATTCAGAGGAACCTATCCCATTATTGATAGTACACGATTAGCTTTACTTAATTTAATTGTTTGTATATCTCCGTTACCAGAAAATCTTTTTAGAGATATAATTTTCTTTATTTATTATTATAAAGTATTTCAGGTCAAGGTGCAGCTTATAATTAAGAGGAGGTGGGTTACAATATATTTTTATATTTGGATTTAATAATGAATATTATTAATGAAATTGGATTTGATAGTAATTTAATTTATTTAATTTAATTGATATTGGCTCTGAGGTGTGTACACATCGCCCGTCGCTCTCATTGTAAAATTTATTTATTTATTGTTTAACTAATTGAGATAAGTCGTAACATAGTAGATGTACTGGAAGGTGTATCTGGTAAGTTTCAGGATAAAACTTAATAGTAAAGTATTTCATTTACACTGAGAATTTTTCTGTGCGATTCAGGATGTCTTGATTAATTATTATATTATATTAATTTTTTGTTATTTTAATTTTTAATAAAAGTAATTTTATTGTTTTATTTGTTTTAGTATATTTATAGAATAGATTTATTTAATTATAATTTATTAGTAATGTAATTGATTTATGAAATATTTTTTGATTTAATAAAAGTAAATTTAATTTATTGTACCTTTTGTATCAGGGTTTATTAAAATTTAATTATTTATTTAATTATCTCGATTTAGATTGATTTACAATCAATTTTTTCTTAATGTTTTATAATTATATAAAAATTGATTGTGGAAATGAAATGTTAATCGTTTTTTAAGATATCTAGTTTCTTGAGAAAAAATTCAATTTTTTATAGTTAATTTTGTTTAATTTAATTTTTTAATTTATAGTATTAACTAATTTATTTTTTAGGGGATAAGCTCTAAAAATTTTCCTATAATTATTTTAAAAAAATTTAATAGTAGGCTTTAAACCAGCTATCTTTATGATTACGTTTTAGTTCATTATTTTAAATTCTGATTTTATAAAATTTTTAGGTTTATTATTAAGATGATAAATTGAATTTTTTAATTTTTGTAATAATGATATAATTAGTATATATATATATTTAGTTTATTATATTAAATATTTAAATTTATTATAAGGAATTAGGCAATTTTAATTTCCGCCTGTTTATCAAAAACATGTCCTCTTGATGATATTTTGAGGTCTAGTCTGCTCACTGAAATTTTTAATAGCCGCGGTATTTTGACCGTGCAAAGGTAGCATAATCATTAGTCTTTTAATTGAAGGCTGGAATGAATGGCTGGACGAGAAATTAACTGTCTCTTAATAATATATAAAATTTAACTTTTAAGTTAAAAGGCTTAAATTTATTTTTAGGACGAGAAGACCCTATAGAGCTTGACATAAATAAATAAATTTGATTTTTAGTTAATTTTATCATATTAATTGTTGATGTTTTGTTGGGGTGACATGAAAAATAAGTAAACTTTTCATTTATTAAATCATTGATTTATGTTTATTATGATCCATAATTTATGATCAAAAGATAAAGTTACCTTAGGGATAACAGCGTAATTGTTTTTGAGAGTTCATATCAACAAAATAGATTGCGACCTCGATGTTGGATTAAGAATAATTTTGGGTGCAGTAGCCCATAGATTAGGTCTGTTCGACCTTTAAATTCTTACATGATCTGAGTTCAGACCGGCGTAAGCCAGGTCGGTTTCTATCCTAAATTAATTAAATATTTATATTAGTACGAAAGGACCATATAAATAAAATATTTTTTGTTTAAGATTAACATTAATATAACTATTTTGACAGATTAATGTATTGAATTTAGAATTCATTTA